AAATAGTAAAGTAATTATTCTAAATGGAAATTCTTATTACTATCCCTATATATTTCATTTTTCATTGGTTAATTGCAATTAATATATTTAGAATTAGAATTAGATTTCATATCTTTTATTATTCTTTTTTCTATTTGCGAAAAGAAAAAAAAGAGATCGTTGGAGCAATCCATATTCGTGATGCAACTGTTGTTACATTAGATCCCCCCAAGAGTTCTTTCCTTATGGAACTACAATACAAAACAAAGATGGGATTCTTTAATATGGAAAGAATATAGAACCTAAAAGGGTATAGAACCTAAAAGGGTAATAGAAGTTGCTCTTCTTTGAATCGAGTTGGTCCGAAATCAAATTCAAATAAAAGAAAATGAAAATATTTTGATATTTTTTGAAAAAGTCAAGGCTTTCTTTTTTTTTTAGTGTCCGTCTATAATGACTGATAAATCAAGAACTTTCAATTGGAACTAAACGAATTCTTTAAATTTGTTTTTCTTACCGTCGTATCTGGATTGAGACTTAGGTAAATGTTTTATTCATATATGTAGTAAAAGAACATATCTAATTTAGCTCTTTCATGCCTATTCTAACTAGTTATTTTGGTTTTTTACTGGCTGCTTCAACTATAACTCCAGCTCTATTTATTGGTTTGAACAAGATACGACTTATTTGAAATGAATGAAATTCAAGAAACAATTTACAAAAAGAAAAATCAAAGCCTCTCATAATATTTCATTTCAGGTATTCTATGGTTCCTTCCCGCGTCAATTGCCAATTCCTGTTCATTGAGATTCACGGATAATTCAGATTAATATTTAGGGATAGATCTTACCTCTCTTTTTATTACCTAAAACAAATCGAAATGATTGAAGTTTTTCTATTTGGAATCGTCTTAGGTCTAATTCCTATTACTTTAACAGGATTATTTGTAACTGCATATTTACAATACAGGCGCGGTGATCAGTTGGACCTTTGATTGAGTAACATCTCTTTTTTTGATTGACCTCCTCCTTGTAGGAGGTCAAATTTCAGTTGCAATTCTACTTTGTTTTGTTAAATTCTTTCATTGTAATTCGACATAAAATAAACGGAATCACGCTCTGTAGGATTTGAACCTACGACATCGGGTTTTGGAGACCCGCGTTCTACCGAACTGAACTAAGAGCGCTTTCTTATATCATATCCTATAACAGTAGATACGATTGTAAAGAAAAGTATTTTTTTACCCCGGAGGATTCTTGTGTACATATAGTATGTAAAAATGAAAGATTATGTCCAAAAATTCCCGATCTTACTCAATGAATTCCTCGTAACTGTCCATAGGAGAAAGAATAGGTAGGGATGACAGGATTTGAACCCGTGACATTTTGTACCCAAAACAAACGCGCTACCAAACTGCGCTACATCCCTTTTAAAAATTGTTGTACAGTGTCATTGTATAAAATCCATGTCTTGTTTTCCACACATCCTTCTTTTTTGCTCTTATAGGTAGAGAATGTTCTTGTCATCTTTTTTAGGGGGCGGCAAAATTTAATCTGCTGGGTCATTGTACATATGCATTTTAGTTAGTAATTCCTAATTCTAATTTCATTTCAAGCAAAAACAAATGATCTTGAACTAAAAGATCGGGTTATCTATGATCTATGTATTAGAATATCGAACTAGAACTATATATGTATTACAATATACAATACAAATAAATAATTCAAATAAATAAGAAAAAAAAAATAAAAGAAGAAGGAGGATTTTCAATGCGAGATATCAAAACATATCTCTCAACGGCACCTGTGCTAACCACTCTATGGTTTGGGTCTTTAGCAGGTCTATTGATAGAAATTAATCGTTTATTTCCGGATGCCTTGTCATTCCCTTTTTTTTAATCCTGATTGAATTCTTGTATTGATCTGTGAAGAAATGAAGAATATTTGAGATACAATTCTACGTAACATGTCTCCAATTTTGCTCCCTTTTTCTTTCCTATCCTAAAAAAGAAAAGAAAGAGAAAGAGTGTATCGAACTTCAGTCAAAATACAGTGAATCTACGATAGAATCTGGGGGAAAAGAAATGGAAATGTGGATCCAGTCGTTTAGGGGCGGTTACACAAAATTCTAATATAGAAAGAAGAAAATACTGAGATTAGGATAGGAATAATTCATAGTTAGAAAAAATTGTATTAATTAATTATTACGATATTCTTAATATTCTTCTATTAATGAATATGACTCTCTTTCTTTATAGTTATAGTAATTAATAGTGATGATATTTTCTATTATAGTACTTCGAAGTCATTCGAATTCTAAGAATTCGAAAAAGAAAAGATTTACGAATTTTATTTCTAGTTAGTAACTTTTATTAATATAGATATAGAATATAGATTCTTTTTTTCTTTTTATTTGGTTTGGGTCAAAAAGAAAATGAAGAGAGTTCTAAAGTAAAGTCGATCCAAAATGAAAAGGAGGTTCATGGCCAAGGGTAAAGATATCAGAATTAGAGTGATTTTGGAATGTACCTGTTGTGTTCGAAAGGGTGTCAATAAAGAATCGCCGGGCATTTCTAGATATATTACTCAAAAGAATCGACACAATACACCCAATCGATTAGAATTTAGAAAATTTTGTCGCTATTGTCAAAAGTATACGATTCATGGGGAAATCAAGAAATAGATGGAACGGAATGCGTGTGTGATTTTTCCAAGTAGCGGGAAGAGTAAGAACTTTACATCTTAACATTAACATATATAATACAAACCAAATCCTATTTTGGTCGAATCTTAAATGAATAAGAAAAAAAATAGAATTCTATTTTCTAGATCCTTTTATATATAAGGAATAAACAAACAAGGAATAAGCAAACCATGGATAAATCCAAACAACCTTTTCGTAAATCCAAGCGATCTTTTCGTAGGCGTTTACCCCCAATTGGATCGGGGGATCGAATCGATTATAGAAACATGAGTTTAATTAGTCGATTTCTTAGTGAACAAGGAAAAATATTATCTAGACGGACGAATAGGTTGACCTTGAAACAACAACGATTAATTACTATTGCTATAAAACAAGCTCGTATTTTATCTTCGTTACCTTTTCGTAATAATGAGAAACAATTGGAGAGAGTGGAGTCGATCCCTAGAACTACTGGTCCTAGAACCAAAAATAAATAGAGATACTCCTCAAAACTCCAATAGGAAATCAAGCTCATATGAATGTTTTGCTCGAAAAAAAAAATAGAATCCAGATTTGATTCTTGTATTCTAAAAAAGGAAAAATGGGAAAGAAATCTTTTTTTCTTGAAAGATTTTCGTTTATTCCTACTACTCAAATATTAATTTCTTTTTCTTCTATCTTCCCGGAGTCCATTCTCCGGGAAATCCTGTTTCAATCATTCTTGTTTCCTGTATAATAGATTCTATTAAGATTCTTTTATTCCTTTATTTTATTTGATTTGTATTGATGATTTTATTTGAAATGATATCAAAACAATTCTTATTTGATAGGGCTATTTGCGCAAGTATTTTACGATTCAGAAGCAATTGTCTCTTGTACAGATTGTGGATGAATAGGCTATAACTATAGAATATTCTATCCTCACGAGTTACCGCATTTATCCGAGTGATCCACAAACGACGAAAATCTCTCTTTTTCCTGCTCCTATCTCGATGAGAGGAAACCAAAGCTCTCATTCTTTGTTGAGTAGTCGTTCGAGTAAGTCTTGAATGAGCCCCTATAAAGGTTGATGCAAATAAACGAATCTTTTTTCGACGTCTTCGAGCTGTATATCCTCGTTTAACTCTGGTCATTGAATCAAATGAAACTTTCTTGAATAACTAATTGATTTCTCTTCTTTCAGTCATCCTTTTCCTCCGGTCGATTAATAACAAAACGGATTCTTCCGATATATAAAATATAAATTCCAATGGCTTTTGCGACTATGACCTTCCCGACCACGATTTTTTCTTTCTTCATTTTTTCTTTCTTCAAAGTATCTCGCCTGGAAATAATAAATTCGGCTGCTACTAAATAAAAAAGAATAGTGGGTTCCCTCGTTTCTATGGCAACTTCTGAAACGGTGAGGTCCTCTCTATACACCGGAGCCTCTTCTTTCATTTCATCAAATTTTATTGTGAACTTGTATAGTTCACACTCTTTGGCTCTACCCATCCATTTTTCAATTCTAATTAGAAAGTAATAGTCCTTTTCACAAAAAAGCTATCCATACAGTGACGGCATTTAATTCTGAAAGTTGGCTATGTAGCTGACCCTGTTAGTCCGTTTTTTTTTCAAGAATAGGAATAGGAGCATAACCTTTTTCCTCCGCTTAATGGATAACTATTTGTTACCAATGGAGAATTCCTTCTCATCTCAAATGGAGTGATTGGATTTGCACCAATAGAAACCATAAATTCATAACATAATTAGGTAGATGATAGATCTTCATTTTTATCTATTTATATAATAGTCAATTAGATAGCCATCTTCCACTCTATCTATCCTAATTCATCGGTAGTAGTCGTTGATACTGGAAAATATTTTTGCATTTCTTCAAACTCATGATCTGAACTGAACGAGTCGCACATACACCCTAGTACATGTTCCTCGACGCTGAGGACATCCTCGAAGAGCGGGAGATTTCGTGACATTTCTTATTGGCTGTCTTGCGTTTCTAATAAGTTGTTTAATGGTTGGCATGGCATGTCTATAGAATCTCATTCTAGATAGAATAGAGCGGGTTGGCTTAGATCGATCTTAACCTGATGGTTGATGATTATGAATGATTTCTATTCACACGGAAATTTCAAATTTTGAAACGGAATTCGTAGATTTATACGGAATCCCCAGTATTTTAATTTTCGACCGCTACAAGATCAACGATGCCATGAGCTTGGGCTTCTGTTGCTGACATAAAAACATCCCTTTCCATATCTTCGGATATAACCCATAAAGGGTTGCCCGTTCTTTGTACATAAACTTTTGTGAGAGTTTCGCGAAGTTTCAATAGTTCTTCTGCTTCCAGGATAAATTCCCCTGCTTGTGCCTCGTAAAAAGAACTAGCAGGTTGGTGAATCATAACCCTGATGATATTGATATAACATCATGAACGGTTCTTCTATCTATATATCGCACGATTTAAAGTAAGGGGGAATCCAAATAACAATAAAAAATAGAATTAAACAACCGTACGGGCATCTTTTGTACATTGCATACGGCTCTGCAATGGAATTTCTTTTTTCGATAGAATTGATTCTATCAAAAAGAAGAAATAGAACCCATCCGATCCAAATCGTTAAATGATCCATTTACCACCCTTCCTTTCGTAGTAGTAAAAAAGATACTATGATGGTTCTGTTGCTTTATATATTTATCTCGTCTGTGGTTTGTTTAGCAATCCCAAAGTTTCTTTTTGATACGATCCAAGAAGGAGAAAATGATTTTTTCCATTTTTTTGACTCTTTCTCTCATAACATAAAAAGAAGAAAGATACTTCTGGTGTGGAAGAATAATGGTTTGTGACGCTGAAATTGACTCTTGCTTGACACATAAATCAATTTGGGAATAACTCTTCTTTCATACTACTATCTCGATACAAAATCTCATGTTAGAAAAAAAAACAATAATGGTTTGTTCATATCGAACTCGAAGTGCCATGCTATTATTACTTATTCTTTATTTGATTCATATTCGATACAGCGAAGGCATAGTATTCTTTTTTTTTCTCAAAGAAAAAAACTCATTGGCGCCAAGCGTGAGGGAATGCTAGACGTTTGGTAATTTCTCCTCCGACCAGAATGAAAGATCCCATTGAAGCGGCTAATCCCATACATATTGTATGTACATCCGGTGACACAAATTGCATAGTATCATAAATGGCTATTCCTGGTATTACCCATCCGCCTGGAGAATTTATAAACAAATAAAGATCCCTAGTATCATCTTCTATGCTGAGATATACCATGAGACCAACAAGTTGATTCGAGATCTCACTATCAACCTCTTGGCCTAAAAAAAGTAATCTTTCTCGATGAAGTCGGTTGATTAGGGCAAAATTGTATCCCTGAGGAACCGTACGTGCACCTTTGGATGCATACGGTTCGAAAGAATTGCGAAAAAAAGAATCAATGTGTCGATTCCAGTCCTATTTCTTTTTCCTTTTTTACATTCTAGAAAGGGCAAAACTCATGTAAAAAAGAAAAAAGAATTTTATGAACTTATTGAACTAACTTCTCATTGATGTATTGTTTCATCGAAATTCAAATAACGATGTAATTTTCTTGTTCCTGAATGGGCCCTTTCAATTCTTTTAGGTTCTTGTTCTACTCCGGGGGAAGATTTTCCCGAATTCCATTTGCGCATATAGGTCAAATGATTCCAGTACCACTGTTTGATACCTTTCCCCAAAATATTCTATGTATTCATCATACTACTCCATTGGTAGGCAGTTTTATATAATCCCTATAGTAAGTCTAAGAATAGTCTATGATAAAAGCGGTAATCGTGTAATCATCATCTATTCTACATAATAGATTATATTATAAGATTCTATTATAGTTCTATTTATAGTAAGTTCTATTATATTCTATTTCATTACTAATGAAGTTCAGAATTTATTAAGAATTTAATTCAATTTATATTTTATTTTTCTATTCTTTATTTCATATTTCTTATTTATATTACTACATTTACCTACATTTACACTCCCATTATATTACTTTTACTTACTTTTACTCTTACCATTTCCAATTTGGTATTCTCTGAACGGAGCCTGGATACTTTATTTTATCAGTCCAAGTAAACCATCAATTATTTGAATTGATAATATTGATCCCCAATAGGAATTATTGTGCTTCACGCTCCGAATTATTGATGATTCAATCAATACAATATTGAATATATCTTTATTGGATTGGGCGAAACAGAGAATACTCGATCGGGGGAGATAACGGGGAAATACCATATGACCAATATGTCTGACAAGTCGCACTATACGTCAACCCAAGCTGCATCTTCCTCTCCAGGACTCCGAAAAGGTACTTTTGGAACACCAATGGGCATTAAGATAAATAAAAAAATGAAGTACTATACTTTACTTTAATATGGAAACGTAACAATGGTTTGTCTTATTGTCTTCATCATTTTTTCTCTTTCTTTTCTATTTTGATATTCGATAGATATTTCTTTTTTCTTTTTATATCTTCTATTATATATATATTCTCTTTCTATATTCTATTTTTAGATCTTTGAATCTTCTTTCTATTTAGATTCTTCTATTCTTAGATTATCTTATATTATCTATATATATATATATATTCTAGAATATAAAATAGAACTTAATACTTAATATTATTATATAGATAGGACTGGAAGGTTCATAGAGGAAGATAGAATGAATAAAGAAAAATTCTAACGAACGGGATCGATCGGATTAGCCGATTGTTCGAATGATTTCGAATTATAAAAAAGTATCTATGCATTCTTTTTCCCTCAAAATCCTCCCATTGCGTATTGGTA